CCAAGGGCGCCATATTCTAGGAGCCCAAACTATGTGATTGAATAAATCCTCCTCTATCTGTTCCGGGTCAAGGACTCCTTCCCCTTCTTCAAACTCCGATTCAGATTTTTCATAGAGAAATCTCTGATCAACGATAGAAGAAGATCCTTTTTGAATCATATTTAAGGGATTCCTTGGTTCGGACCGAAGAAGCAATGTCACTCGATCATTATCAAACTGACTGCAATCTTTTTCTGTCCGTGAGGATCCCACCAGAGCACCTTCTACTTCTAATAGGCCATGAACTAGATCAGAATCAGTCTCAACGAGTCCATAAGAAGTGATCCCATTTTTTTCATAAGGTCCGGGTATAGACCAAAGGTCTTGGGCGACTGATCCGGCAGAACAACTCAAAAGATAAAGAAGTATCGTTAATTTCTTCATGCTTGTTCCAAGTTCGAGGTACCATTTGTACAAATAAGAATCCCCCTCGTTACATGATTTCTTCTTCATATAGATAGATATAGGATCTATGGAGCAATTACTTAGAAGTACATTTTGTGAAACAACCCTTCCTATCTGATAGAAAAGGATCCCATGATCCTGAACCGATCTTACCTGAGATCGTAAATCCCAAGTTTGTCTATGAAGAGCAGATCTAATTAGATTAGTGTCTATAATGGATTTCTTTTGTATAATACCAATTGATAGGGCCTCATTGGTAAGTGCTACAAGATCTCGTACATTGGAACCCATAGTTATGGACCCGAATCCATTAGTATGGAACATTTTCTTTTCCAAGTGAAATCCCCTAGTATATGAAAGAGTGAAAAAGTTCTTTCGTTGTTGTGGAATAAGAAGCCTTCGTATCTTAATGCATGTATTTAATTTATTCGGAGCTAGTAGAGTGGGATCGACTTTTTTGGGAATATGGGTCGAAGCAATAACAAGAATATTTCTAGTAGAAGATCTTTCACAATCCCTAGAGAGATAGTTCACTAATAGACCGGGGGATAAGTCATTCGACTCATTCAAATTCAGATCATGAATGTTTGGAATCCACATTATGCAAGGAGACATTGCTTTTGCTATTTCGAATTGAAGGGTGATATAAAATCGGTCTATTTCCGGCATCATATCCATAGGTAGCGCACTCATCATAGTTAGAAGCTCCAGCTCCGTATCAAGGTAACAGTCGATATCTTCATTATCATCAATATCGTCAATATCTTCAATAGCGTCAATATCATCAATATCACTATCATCAATATCACTATCATCAGTTTCGAAAATATCCTCGTCACTATCATCAATATCGTTACTATCATCAAAAAAATGACCCTTAGGATCGATATCCAGGACCTTGTTAATAAATACTGTAATGAAAGGAACATAGGAGTTTGTCGCTAGGTATTTGACCAAATAGGATCGTCCAGTTCCTATAGAACCTATCACTAAAATACCCCTAGGCGGGGATAGGGCTAAGCGGAGCGAAAAGGGTTTCCCATGAGATGGGAAAGAAAAACGACTAGCCCCACACAAGGTTTGTGAATAAGTGATTGTCTGATAATGAGCAAGGAATATCCGTCTTTCTGCTAAGCAGGATGTATTGAACTCATAATTCATTAGATACTTTTTATGAATGTCAACTAAATATCGTAAGTAAATTGTTCCCGGTTGTTCAATCATTTGATAACCAGAGTTATTCTTTGAGAAATGATCACTATGAGTCAGACTCAATAGAATTTCATCAATCCTTTTTTCTGTCGTTAAGGTAGAGAACTGAACCAAGAATTCTCTTTCTTTATTATCAATCAAATCACTTTTCGAGACCCAGGATTCTATTTTATCATCAATCCAATCACTATTCACGTTTTTTCTTTTTCTTATGAAGGAATAGAGCGCTTTACTTGTATGACTTAGATGTCTCGTATTTCTCGAAAAAGCGATTCGATTGATGGGATTTGGTATGATACTTATGAGATCGATGAGATTCCAATATTTCTTCTTAGAAAATATTGATTTGACCCCAAAAGCGGGACCATCACCCCATAGCATGTTGCCGCCAGAAGCAGAACCTCGTCTTTCTTCTAGAGAATTTCCAAATTGTTCCAGAGCAACTAGAAAAAGATTCTTTAACCAGAAATAATTCTGTTCAGATATAGGATACTTATCCAGAAGTTTTCGCAACTCAATCATGTATGATGGAATCATCAAAGATTTGACCTTTTCGAACTCTGTATATAACTCACTATAGAATCGAGAAACAGAGAGAAGATGTGTACAAACGAGATATCCTGCAACAAGAAGAAGGAAAAGGATTGAATAGAGGAACTCCCGAATATTTAGCGATTTCAGATGTGTTGATATCAATGGTGACTCATTATTTCCGTGAATAATTTCATCGGACAGAAGATAATTATGTAAATACTCACTCGAAATCTCACTTATCAGATTCCATTGTGAAAGACACAATTTTTTCTGAAGAATTCGCCATGATATATCTGATCCATGGATAATATTATGAAAAATGGATACAAATTTTTGGCTGCTATTTAGTATCGGCAATGAAAAAGTTTCGAAAAATAGGAAATTTAGATATTTGTACCCTGTCGAGGTAAGGAACCATGGTATTATATATGTTTGGAATAGATTCCTTTTTGAGAGAGTTGAAAAAGCATTATTTCGTTGAAAGGTTCTATACATCTTCCCTTTCTCAAGGCATTTTTTTAGACAAGGACTACGTTTTTTCCTCGTTTCGGATGATAAATATTTCTCAGAATATGGAGTGTGAATCAAACCCATGTTTGAATTGAAATTGAGATACTGATGCAAGTTCTTCCCTTCTGAATCTGGTAGATTCATATCTGAAAGAGGCTCACAATAAGTTCTTTCAAAATTTACTATTTGTTCCTCTGTTAGAGGTGTTCCAGAAATGTCCGCGATCGAACCAATAGCTCTACGAACGAATGGATCGGATCGAATTGGAAAATGGAAGGATTTGTCCAAGTTATACCCTTCGTCACCACTTTGCGGAAAATTGTTAGGCATCAATATGTTAGATACCTGTAACTCGATTGGTGAAATAGTATCTCTCTCCAAAAAAGCTTGTTTTTTTTTATCGCCGCACAAAGAAAATATTTTGTTGCGAATGAACAAGATATTGAGGAATTGTCCATACGTAAAATCATAATTATTGATACAGGCCTTTTCCACAAAAAAAGAGAATCTTTTGTTACAATCGAAGCAGAAGTGATATCGATTATTCAAAAATAGAAGTCGATTTGCTTTATAAAAAGAGGATATCAATGAACTTCTATGAAATGGTTTCACGGGATTCAGCCAATTGTCTTGATCGTGGGTTTTCATTGAGAAATAGGAATCCGTGTTATCAAAAGATTTCCCTTTTGGTATCTTATTGAACAAAAATGGCGATATTGTTCCTCCGTTGATCAAGGATTTCGATTTTTGGGAAGTATCATAGTTATCCAAAAAGAAGGGTTTCCACTTTTTCAAATGAACGATTTGAAGACCTATTGATTCTAACAACTGATTACCGAGTGGATCATTCGGACCTTTCCATTCATAGATGTGGATTTCGGACCTATGAATAGGTATATTCCCGAAACTCACAAAGAAAAAAGGAAGTGAGTTCGACAAAAAGAGAAGAAACTTGGAAAAAAAGAAACAAAGTGACTTAGACAAATCTTTTTTGTCAATAACCTCAGACCAATCAATCGAATATTGATTAATACGTAATCGATCGAACACTACTTGAAAACGGCTATTCTGCTCAGAAATGAAATGGTCCAAAAGTTCCTGGAAATTCTTGCTTCCATTGGAGCATTTGTATCTATATGCATTAGGATCCCGATTCATGGATCTCTCGGTTCGAGAAATCAAAATAAGAGGATCGAAGCATTTCTTCTGACTCTTTTTCAAATTTGAGAAATGTTGGTTGATCGTATATTTCATTATAATTCTAATTATAATTCTATGATTCAGAGTATCATTTTCTATTTGATACCTTTGAATTCCATATTCGAAGTTGCGATCGAATCGATTCTTTTTAATGAATCGATTCCATACATTTTTTATGTACCCATAGGTGCTATATTGGATTTGAATCAGATTTCGGATCAATCTATATTGATTGACTGCCTCCATTTTGTTGTTGCTAGTAAATACCACCATTTTTGGTTTTGGATCTTCCAAATCATTCCCGCAAGAGGTCCGGACCCATTTTTTTATGATCCTTCGAGAAAAAGATTCATTCTCTTCATAAAAAAGAGGAGGTAGAACCAATAAAGATTGATTTTTCGATTCATCCCTGGAGTTGAATACCTCATTTAAAAATGGTTTTTGATCCAATCCGGAGGAATCAATAGAAAAAGCAAATCTCTTGTGATACACCAGATCAGGCTCGGTTATTGATAGAGTGAATAGATCCGCCATTTCTTGAAATCTCTCTTCTGATTCCAAATCGTGGTATAACATGTACCCCCCCCTGTTCCGGTCATGGAATAGATGAAATAAACCAAAAAGTGGATTTTTGTTCAAGAATGAAATCTTATTGGAACTATCCAGTTCATCCTTCGGAACCATATCACATCCTGAATCTGATAAAATAGGATGAATTGAGACAGTATTTTGTAAATACATAATTATCTTGAATAGATTTACTATTTCTTTATTTTCCGATTGCCTGGAAAGAACAAAAGAAACATCTTGTTCTTTGTTCAACAATTTCTGATCTCTAGTAGACTTCTCAGTAGGATTCGAAACCTGATGAAGTTCTGACCATCTGTCAAAGAAAAAAGAACGATTGGCTCTTCTTGTAAGATTCCCAAGAAATTCTTCGATTTCTTCCGGAAGGAGATGATTATTCATCTGCTTCTCACGTTCCATAATAAAACTAGATCTCGTGGAGCTCTCAGAGATCTTTTTTCCTTTTGGAAGATACAGGAGCCGAACAAACAACCTTTTGATATTGGAAGACTCTAAAGATTCTTCCAATGTAT